AGCATTATTGTTCTTAGCATCTGGGTCAGTTATTCATTCAATGGAAACAGTTGTTGGATATTCTCCTGAAAAAAGTCAGAATCTAGTTCTGATGGGGGGTTTAACAAAACACTTACCAATTACAAAAATTTCTTTTTTATTAGGTACATTTTCTCTTTGTGGTATTCCACCCCTTGCTTGTTTTTGGTCCAAGGATGAGATTCTTAATGATAGTTGGTTATATTCACCAATTTTCGGAATAATAGCTTGGTTGACAGCAGGATTAACTTCATTTTATATGTTTCGGATCTATTTACTTACTTTTGAGGGGCATTTCAACGCTTATTTTCAAAATTATAGTAGCAGGAAAAGAATTCCATTCGACTCAATATCTCTATGGGGCAAAGAATGCTCGAAACTTATTAACAAAAGTGTTGTTTTAGGAACCCTATTAAGAATGAGTAGTAATGATATGTCTTCTTTTTCTTCAAAGAAAAAGAAGACATATCACGACGAGAATGTAAGAAAAATGACACGACCTTTTATTACATTTAATCATTTTTCCAATAAAAATATTTTTTTATATCCTTATGAATCAGATAATATTATCTTATTTTGTCTACTTCTATTAATCTTATTTGCTTTGTTTGTTGGAGTGATAGGAATTCCTTTCAATCAAGCTGGAACGGTTTTGGATATATTATCCAAATGGTTAACGCCGTCTATAAATCTTTTGCATCAAAATTTAAAAAATTCTTTGGATTGGGCTGAATTTTGGCAAGATGCTATTTTTTCAGTCAGTATAGCCTACTTCGGAATATTTTTCGCGCTTTTTATCTATAAACCTGTTTATTCATCTTTTCAAAACTTGGAATTAATTAATTTAATTGGTAAACTAGATTCTAAAAGAACTCTTTGTGATAAAATTAGAAATTTGATATATAATTGGTCATATAATCGTGCTTACATAGATGCTTTTTATACAACAACGTTAATGGGAGGGACAAGGGAATTGTCAGAAGTAACTCATTTTTTTGATAGACGCATAATTGATGGAATTACGAATGGAATGGGTGTTATGAGTTTCTTTATAGGGGAAGGTATTAAATACCTAGGGGGGGGGCGTATCTCTTCTTATCTTTTCTTTTATTCATCTTATGTATCAATCTTTTTATTCATGTTCTACTTATTTTTTATTTTATTTTGAAATCTAGTAAGGACTTCAATATCCGTCAATTTTTCTAATTTTTAGAAACTAAATAGAAAATAAAAAAAAAAATTTAAAAAAATTTCGTTTCTCAATCTTTGTATACTTTATTTAATTACTCGTTTTTTTTTCGAATTATAAAATTTCAATTAGGTGTATTCTTTCCTCGATCTTGACCAATTAATATAAAAAATCACATATCACCTAACATATTCCTTTTTTATATTTATAGTAATGTTTTATTCGATTTCGAATAATATTTAACTGCGATTTTAACATATCTATAGTTTTTCTTTTTTTTTTGTTTTCTACTTCTTTTTATAAAGAGAATGCTATTTAAAAAACAAATAGATAATGAATAGTAAAGAATAATTCTTTTTGAATAATAGATGTCTTTCACATCCAACTCGAATAATGAGTAACCTCTGTATTTTAAAATGGGAGTTCCAAAAAAACGTACTTCTATCTCAAAAAAGCGTATTCGTAAAAATATTTGGAAACGGAAAGGATATTGGGCAGCCTTAAAAGCTTTTTCATTGGGGAAATCTCTTTCGACCGGAAATTCAAAAAGTTTTTGTGTGGGACAAAAAAATTCGACCGAAAATGCAAAAGGTTTTGGTGTGCGACAAAGAACTAAGTAATCAAAAGTTGTAATAATCTGAATCGACTTGACTCAAAAAGTTTCAACTTTTCGAATTTCATTTCGAATAGAAAATTCGAAATTTCCATTACCTACTGGTTTGGACTAATCAATATGAAATTCAATTCTCCTCGCTCTTATGATTTGGAGAATAAGAACTCTTCTGTTTACTGAATTCTAAAAAAAAAAACTTTTCTTCTTGTATCTTCTGTTTATTCTTTTTTCGAAGAAAAGTTTTTTTTTTCTCTATTTCTCGAAAAGAGCAGATATAAGATCTTTAGTTAAAATTAATGAATCGTTGAAACTAATTGATTAAGTTTCAAACTTTTTGTCATTTTCTGAATTATTATTTCTCTGAATTACTATTTATTTCTCTGAATTACTATATAGATACTGCTCTATATCTCTCGCTTTCAACCCAATCTATAAAAGTTGTTAATCGGGATATGAACTATGAAAAATGTGTCAAATTATAATGATTCAAAATAGATCCTATTTTATGATCGTTGAGAAAATGCATTTTTTTGTTTCATATTTTTGAAATCCGATAAATGAGAAATGAATCATTAAAAAATGAGAATGAGAAAGGACATTTTTTTTAGTTCTATCCCTGGATAGGGGGTAGAACTATCCAGTTACAACAATTCAATTCCAGAAGATCATAAACTACACGA